TCCATCATTATCAAACGGACTTCCTGTCTGTGAGGATCCCAGCAGAGCACCTTCTACTTCTAATAGGCCATGAACTAGATCAGAATCATTATAAAGGAGTCTATAAGAAGTGATCCCATCATTTTTTTCATTAGGTCCGGTTAGAGACCAAAGGTTTTGAGCAACGGATCCGGCAGAACAACTCAAAAGATAAAGAAGTATCGTTAATTTCTTCATGCTTGTTCCAAGTTCCAAGTACCATTTGTACAAATCAGAATCCCCCACGTTACATGATTTCTTCTTCATATAGATAGATATAGGATCTATGGAAAAATTACTTAGAAGTAGATTTTGTGAAACAGCCCTTCCTATCTGATAGAAAAGTATACCATGATCCTGAACCGATCTTATCTGAGATCTAAAATCCCAAGTTTGTCTATGAAGAGCGAATCTAATTATATTAGTGTCTATAATGGATTTTTTTTGTATAATACTAATTGATAGCGCCTCATTGGTAAGTGCTACAAGATCTCGTACATTAGAACCCAGAGTTATGGACCCGCATCCATTAGTATCGAATATTTTCTTTTCCAAGTGAAAACCCCGCGTACGAGCAAGACTGAAAAAGTGCTTTCTTTGTTGTGGAATAAGAAGCCTTCGTATTTTAATACACCTATTTAATTTATTCGGAGCTATTAGAGCGGGATCCACTTTTTGGGGAATATGAGTCGAAGCAATAACAAGAATATTTCTAGTAGAAGATTTTTCAGAATCTCTGGAAAGAGAGTTCACTAATAGATTCGACTCATTCCCATCCAGATCATGAATGTTCGGAATCCAAATTATGCAAGGAGACATTGCTTTTGCTAATTCGAATTGAAGCGTGATAAAAAATAGGTCTATTTCCGGTATGATATCCTCAGGTATCGGATAGTCCATACTTAGAAACTCCAAATGGCTATCATAGTTACGGTCGAGATAGTCACTATCATACCTATCCAAATTATAACTATCCTCGTTCCTAGGTAAAAGACTGTAAATGGTACCCTCTCTCTCATCAAAAAGATCATCATCATCATCATCAAAAAGATCATTAATATCAAAACCTTTAGGATAGTTATCCAGGAACTTGTTTAGAGATACTGTAATGAAAGGAACATAGGAGTTTGTCGCTAGATATTTGACCAAATAGGATCGTCCAGTTCCTATAGAACCTATCACTAAAATACCCCTAGGAGGGGATACAGCTAAGCGGAGCGAAAAGGGTTTTCCATGAGATGGGAAATCCAAACCATTACCGCCACACGGGGTTTCTGAATAAGTCATTGTCTGATAATGAGCGAGGAATATCCGCCTTTCTGCTAAGCAGGATGTATTGAACTCATAATTTAGTAGATCTTTTTTATGAATGTCAATTAAATTTCGTAAGTAAATTGTTCCCGGTTGCTCAATCATTTGATAACCAGAGTTATTCTTTGATAAACGATCACTATTAGTCAGACTCAATAAAATTTGATCAATCCTTTTTTCTGTCGTTAAGGTAGAGAACTGAACCATGAATTCCCTTTCTTTATCAGCAATTAAATCACTGTTCAAGATCCAGGATTCTATTTTATCATCAATCCAATCACTATTCACATGTTTTCTTTTTCTTATGAAGGTATAGATCGCTTTACTTGTAGGACTTAAATGTCTAGTATTTCTCAAAAACGCGATTCGATTGATGGGATTTGGTATAATCCTTATGAGATCGATGAGATTCAAATCTTTCGTCTTCGAACGTATGGATTTGACCCCATAAGCGGGACCACCACCCCTTGGCATGTTGCCAGCAGAAGCCGAAACTCGTCTTTCTTCTAGAAAATTTCCTAATTGTTTCAGAGCAACGAGAAACATATCCTTTAACCCGAAAGAATTCAGTTCTGATATAGGATACCTATCCAGAAGTTTTTCCAACTCAATCATGTATGATGGAATCATCAAAGATTTGACTTCTTCGAACTCTGTCTGTAACTCATTAGAGAATCGAGAAACAAAGAAAAGATGTGTCTGAACGAGATATCCGGTAACAAGAAGAAGGATAAGGATTAAAAGGAAGAACTCCCTCAGATGTGTCGATATCAATGGTGACTCATTTTCCAAAATATCTTCGCACACGTGCACAAGAAAATTATGTAAACACTTACTCGAAATCTCACTTATAGGATTCCGTGGTGAAAGACACAATTTTTCCCGAAGAATTCGCTTGGATCCATCCCTAATATCATGAAAAATGGATACAAATTGTTGAAATTTAGGACTCCTACGTAGTATCGCCAATAGGTCTAAAAAAGTATCTAAAAATATTAAATTTAGATATTCGTGTCCTGTCCGGGTAAGTAACAATTGTATTATATATGGTTGGAATTGCTTCAATTTTGAGAGAGTTGAAAAAACACTATTTCTTTGATAGTTTCTATACATCGGCCCTTTTTCAAAGCATTTTGTTAAACAAGGACTGTGTTTTTTCGTCTTTTCGGATCGTAAATATTTCTCAGAAAAATCTTTTCGTAAATATTTCTCAGATTTCTTAGAATATTGAGTATGAATCCACTTAGAATATTGAATATATTGAATATGAATCCAATATCGATGACAATAAGAAAACAAATCCATCATCTGTGACTGTGATAAGTACTTTGATTTGAAATACTTACGGTTCTTCCCTGTTAAATAATCCATTGCAGTTGAATAATCCTTTGCAGTAATATCATACTCAGTACGAATATACTTAATAAAATCATCCTTCCAGGACCTTCCCGCATATTGATTATTTAAGCTATGTGCTTCTAGGAGCTCCTGGGACTTAAATTTGAAAGACTCATGTTTCTTCCCTTCTGAATCAATATGAACATCCTTAACAAAAGAAGACTTCCTTCCCCTCGTAACGAATCGAAGTCGTTGTACTTTTAAAAAAGAGGATATCAATGAACTTCTATGAAATAGTTTCAGGGGATTCCGCCAATTCTCTTGATCGTGAGATATCATTGAGAAATCCATGTTATCAAAAGATTTCCTGCGCTTCTTCTTCTCTTCTTCTTTCTTTTTCTTCTTTCTAGTATGGAATGATATCCAATTTTGTCTCTTATTGAACAAAAATGGTGATATTGTTCCTTCATTGAAGGATAATTTTGATTTTTTAGACGTATAAAAGTCATCCAATAAGAAGGGTTTCCTTTTTTTCAAATGAACGATTTGAAGACCTATTGATTCTAACAACTGATTCCCGAGTGGATCATTCGGACGTTTCAATTCATAGATGTGGATCTCGGACCTATGAACGGGGATATTACCGAAACTCACAAAGAAAAAAGGAAGTGAGTTAGACAAAAATGGAAGAAACTTGGACAAAAAGAAATAAAGTGACTTAGACAAGAAATAAAGTGACTTAGACAAGAAATAAAGTGACTTAGACAAATCTTTTTTGTCAATAACCTCAGACCAATCAATCGAATATGCAGTCATATGTAATCGATCGAACACTACTTGAAATCGATCGAACACTACTTGAAAACGGCTATTCTGCTCAGAAATGAAATGGTCCAATTGTTCCTGGAAATTCTTACTCCCATTGGACCATTTGTATTTATATGCATTTTGATCCTTATTCATAGATCTCTCGGTTTGATAAATCAAAATAAGAGGCCGTTTCTTCTGGTTTTTTTTCGAATTTGAGAAATGTTGGTTGATCGTGTATTTCCTTGTAGGTCTATGATTAAGAATATTTTTTCCTATTTGATACCTTTGAATTCCATATTCCGAGTTGCGATGGAATCGATTCCATAGGTTTTTTATGTATCCATTGTTTGGATAAAAAGATTCATTCTCTTCATAAAAAAGAGGAGGTAGAACCAATAAAGATTTCTTTTTTGATTCATCCCTGGAGTTGACCTCATTTATGAATTTTTGTTTTGCATCCAATCCGGAAGAATTAATAGAAAAAGAAAATCCCTTATGATACACTAGATCCGGCTTAGTTATTGATAGATTGAATAGATTTGCCATTTCTTGAAATCTCTCTTCTGATTCAAAATCATGGTGTAACAAGTATCCTGCCTTATTCCGGTCATGAAATAGATCAAATAACCCAAAAAGTCGATTTTTGTTCAAGAATGAATCGGAACTGTAAAGCTCATCTTTTGCAACCCCACCACATCCTAGATCGGATGAAATAGGATGAATTGAGACAGTATTTTGTAAATACATATGTATCTTGACTATATTGGCTATTTCTTTATTTTCCGATTGCCTAAAAAGAACAAAAGAAACATCTTCTTCTTTCTTAACTAACCTCTCAGTAGGATTCAAATCCAGCTGAAGTTCTAACCATCTGTCATATAAAAAAGACCGGCCGGCTCTTGTAGGATTCCCAAGAAATTCTTGGATTTCTTTTGGAAACAAATGATTATTCATCCACGTATGATATTTCGAATCCTCATCCCTATCAGAGATCTTTTTTCGATACAGGAGCGGAACAATCAACTTACTATACCAATTGATATTGAACGAATCTGAATCTTTTGAGTCGTCCATTGTATCATTGCTGGGTCCAACGGAATTCATTGATATAGGAAGAAGCCCTGTCAAATAGACATTTTTTCTTTCGATCATCTTTCGATTGTTAATACGATAGATAAGGATCCCTACTACAAAAAATACTACATTCTTGATCGTGAAATATCGATTGCCTTTGCGTGAAAGTACGATACTCCAAATTCGGAAGTCTAAGAGTTTTATCAAACTCTCTTGGTGAAAAAAAATGTGAATAAAAGAAACCGCTGAATTGAATTCAGTCCACGAATCTAAGAAATAGGGAGAATTCTTGCTCTCTCTAAATATCTCTCTCAATTCTAAAATCCAAAATTTGAACAGATGGTCCTTCATCTTAACCCTCCTATATTTTTTTTTTTTAAATATTTAAAATGAATTGTTGATTATATATTTCATTGATTTATCCAAAAGATTTCACTTCAATTAATTTT